TGAGCTTTAAACCCACCTACTGAACCAATAATTGCACCAATCAATATTATAATCATACTAAAATGAACAATAATAGGAGCTATTCGTCCGATTAAACCTTTATAACAATAAATAATATTTTTTTGTTGAAAAATAGAATAGTTATTTTCTTTTATTTTGAATAATAGTTGTGACAAAGAAAGATGTTGTAAATTCGTTGAGATATTTAATCGACAAAATTGCTGAGTTGTCCGGAAAAATTGACATCTGCGAGCAACTTTTAAAGATGGAAACTGTTGTAATAAAGTGCAAGTTAATAAACTTAACCCAAACAATAAAATAAGTGTAATAAACCACCATGTTTTATAAATATGGTCGAAACCAAAGCGAAGGATAATATCCCATGATAAAAATCCAAAAACTCTATTTGTTAAGGGATAATTTAATTTATATGTTTCAATTGATTGATCTTGTTCAATAACTGTTCCAATTATACTTAAAGCGGCAATTATCAATAAAATAAAGATAGCAAATCTCAAATCAGCTATTGATTTAAAAAGATTTAATTTCATAAGAATATTAATTTAAAGAAATAGATTTTGAAGAAGCAAGACGAATTCGCCCAGAGACTGCCCAATTTTTTAGCTTTAATGTCTGATTATTATCTAACTTTGATAGAGGTATTAATTGTGTTAATGATAAGCAAATATCTTCAGTTGTAAATTCTCTTTTTTCATAAAAGGCATGATACATAGCTTCAATAATACTTTGACGAATTTCCGCGCCTGAGAAAGCTTCCGAAAGTTGTGCTAACTTTGAATAATCAAATAATTCCCAACGATTCGGACGAAATTCTTGAATATGAATTTTAAAAATTTGTTCTCGTTCTTGTTTTTGTGGTAAATCCAAGAAAAAAATTTCATCGAATCGACCTTTTCGAATAATTTCTAATGGTAAAAGATCTATATTATTTGCTGTTGCAACTACAAAAACTGGCTTTGTTTTTTCTGATAACCAACTTATAAATGTTGCTAATACACGATTACTAGTACCACTATCTCCTGTATTATTATTATTACTAAAAGCTTTATCAATTTCATCAATCCATAAAATACAAGGTGAAATTGTTTCTGCTACTTGAATCATTTGGCGAAGACGAGATTCGGATTCACCGACAATTCCTCCAAAAAGTTTCCCAACATCTAGTTTTAATAAAGGCAATTGCCATTCATTAGCAATAGCTTTAGCAGTTAAAGATTTTCCAGTTCCTTGAATTCCAACCAATAATAACCCGCGTGGGGTTGGCAATCCATAATTGGATGCTTGAATGCCAAAAGAAGTTTTTCGTTTCTTTAACCAATTTTTTAAATTATCAACTCCACCAATTTTAGAAATCGTTTCATCCACTGACCAATATTCTAAAATTTCTGTTTGACTAATAATCTGTTTTTTTTCATTTAATAATAGTTTAATACTATTTTCATCAATTGTTTTATAAGTCGCAATGATTTTTGATAAAACACGTCTAATACGTTCAAGAGATAAACCTTGGCATGCTCGTGTTAAACTTTCTAAAATTTGTTGATCAATTTGAATATTTAATGATTCAATTAACCGTTTTAATTCATAATTAATTTCACTTTCAACAGGTAATTGAAATTGTAAAATTGTAATTAAATCAGATAATTCTTTTGGAATATTGAATTCTGATCCAATAATAATAATTGTTTTTGGTTGAAGTTTTAGAATTCGACTTATATTTTTTAATTTTCTTGAAATTGAAACATCTGTTAAAAATCTATTAAAATCTTTTAATAAAAATAAAGCAGGAGTTTGAGCGGTTAACCGCTCTACAAGTTCAAGTGCTTGTACTGGATTTCTCTTTGCAAATCCTTCATTATTGGGGTTATTTGTATATCCATCAATAAAATCCCAACTATAAATACTTCTATTTAAACTGGTTTTAATATATTTCCGGATAATATACTCTACTCGGTCCTCTTCAATCGTATTAATGTAAATTATGGGGTACCTAGCTTTTAATAAAAGCGTTAATTCATCAGTAAATTTCATAAAATCGTTCTATCAAAATTCTATTTAATAAAGTACTATTATATTAATTTTACATAAAAAAATTGTTTATTATTAGAGGAAACAAAACTGATTCACTCTAATAATTTATTTAATTAACGTGAAATTGCTAATTTCTTTCGACCTTTTTGTCTTCGGTTTCGGATTATTTTTCTCCCTTGAGCTGTCGACATACGAGCACGAAATCCCGATACTTTTAAAATAGACGAACGGGTTTTATTTGATAGAGTACGTTTTGTCATAAATATATTTATTTTTTTTAATAAAAAACGAATTGAACATTTATAGTATAAAGGAATGTAAAAAATCACGAATTAATAAATGTCTGATCGTTATATTTCGATTTTGGAATAAATTATAGGCTTCTTCTTTAAATTCAAACAATGGATTGCGTTGCCCATAACTTCTCCATCCTACCGCATCACGTAATAATGCAATTTTTTGTAAATGTTCTTTCCAAGCAATATCTGTATAATAAAGAATAATTGTGCGTTCAAACGATCTAATTAAACCAATTTGACATATTTCAAATTCTAAGACTTTAGATTCATAGGATAACCAAAATTCTTGAAATAAATAAGTTTTTAATTCAAATGGATCTATGTTATTTAAATCCTCATTTAAACTTACTAACCTTGTTTTAAAAAGTTCTTCAATTAGAGAACTATTTTTTGTAAACTTCGGATCTTTCAATAAATTTATAATATCTTTAATAACTTGTTCACCATAAGCTAAAATTGTTTCTCGAAGAGATTGACTTTCTAAAAGTTTTTTTCGCTCATAATATACAATGTTCCGTTGTTTATTTAATATATCATCGTAGTCAAATAAGTATTTTCTTCCATCATAATCTCTTTCTTCGACTCGTTTCTGAGCAGCATCTAAACTTTTAGTCAGTAGATTTGATTCCAATGGGAGATCATCCAAAAGTTGATTTTGCATGAAGTTTTGAAGTTTCGAACTTCCAAAATTTCGGAATAACGAATCCTCTAAACTTAAAAAAAATCTAGAAGTTCCTGGATCGCCTTGGCGTCCACATCTACCACGTAATTGATTATCTATTCGACGAGAATTATTTCGTTCGGTTCCAATAATGTAAAGTCCGCCTAAGTTTTTAACAATTTTATTGTTAATACTGTGATTTTTTTTCTCAAATTTTATTAGTTCATTTAATAAAAATTTAATTGAACATTGATAGGGGATTTTAGGAATTCGAATTTGATCAATTTCATTTAAGAACTTTAAAATTCCAGTTGATGATAAACTTAAAAATTTGGAATCATTAAGTAATGTATTTAAAACACTTAAAAATTTTTGTGAAGTAAAATTACTATCCTTTGCTAAAGGAAAAATCTTGTTTAATTTTGTTGAATTACTTTGGTTTTTATAAGAAACTAAAATATTATAAAGTTGCTTTCGAACTTTAAATGTAATGTTTCCACCTAAAATAATATCTGTTCCTCGACCTGCCATATTTGTCGCAATTGTAATACTTCCAATTTCCCCAGCTTGTGCGACAATCTCTGATTCTCGTTTTACATTTTCTGGTTTTGCATTTAACAATCTATATAATAGTTGATATTCTTTTAATAAATCTGCTAACATTTCCGAATTTTCAACTGTTGTTGTGCCAATTAAAATTGGCTGTTTTGTTTTTGAAATAGATTTACATTCTCGTGCAATCGCAGTCCATTTAGTTAAACTATCTTTATAAACAAAGTCAGGCAAGTCTTTACGAAGATTTGGTCGGGCTGTCGGTATCTCTTCTACTGGTAAGTTATAAATCTTTTCAAATTCTACCTCGGATGTTTTAGCGGTTCCAGTCATACCGGACAATTTAGGATACAATAAGAAAAAATTTTGATACGTTATAGATGCCGCTGTTTCTGTATTTTGCCTAATCGGAACTCCTTCTTTCGCCTCAACAGCTTGATGTAAACCTTCATTCCATCTTCTATCCGGCATAATTCGACCTGTAAATTCATCAACAATTATAATTTGATTGTTTTGAACAATATAATGGACGTTTCGGAAGAATAAAGCAGTTGCTTTAATAGCACTTAATAGATAAGGAATCCAAGGATCATTAGGGTTATACAAATCTTCGACTTGTAAGATTTTTTCAATTTGAGCTGTTCCTTGTTCAGTTAAAATAATATTTCTATTTTTTTCATCTACTTTAAAATGAACATTAACCTCCAAATATTCAGCAACTTCCGCTGCAACAATATATTTATCAATACAAGTTTCCACCGCTTGAGAAATTATTAATGGAACTTGTGCTTCATCAATAAAGATAGAATCAACTTCATCTACAATACAATAATTAAAAGGTGGTAAAACAACTTGATTCAAATTGGATGCCATATTATCACGCAAATAATCAAAAGCTAATTCATTATTTGTTACATAGGTAATGTCAGCTTTATAATTTTCTTGTCGTTCTAAAAAGGCCATATCTTCTTGAATTAAACCTGTGTCTAGGCCTAAGAATCGATAGATTTGTCCCATTGAGACTTGGTCACGGCTGGCTAAATAATCATTTACCGTAACAATATGAACACCTTTATTTGTTAAAGCATTTAAATAAGCTGGTAAAGTTGCAACTAATGTTTTTCCTTCACCAGTTCGCATTTCACTAATTTTTCCACTATTTAAAACTAAGCCTCCAAGTAACTGAACATCAAAATGACGAAGACCTAAAGTTCGTAAACTTGCTTCTCGTGTAATTGCAAAAGATTGGGCAATTAGTGCGTCTAAATCTTGTTCTTGTTGATATTGTTTTTTTAATTGAAATGTTTTATTTCTTAGCTCGGTATCAGTTAACGATTTTAAGCTATTTTCTAGAGCATTAATTTGATTAATTAATGTCTGATACTTATTTGTGACTGAATCTTTAATAAATGGATTTTTTAGCATTTTGAAGGATTTATAAAGTTCGACTAAATAACAATATTTACTCGTTTATGTTGAGCATCTTTATAATCAAATTTTACAGTCCCATCAACTAATGCAAATAGAGTGAAATCTTTTCCATATCCAACGTTAGAACCAGGTTTAAATTTCATTCCTCTTTGACGGATTAAAATACTCCCAGCTGTTACTTTTTCACCGCCAAATCTTTTAACACCTAAGCGTTTTGCATTCGAATCACGACCATTTTTGGTACTACCTGCACCTTTTTTATGTGCCATATCTATATTCCTTAATTATTAGTTAATATTTATTTCTTCAATAAGAACTCTAGTTAAATCCTGGCGATGACCTTGTTTCTTACGAGTTTTTTTCTTAGGACGCATCTTATATACAATAGTTTTACGACTACGTAAATGTTCTAAAATCTTTCCTTTAACTTTTACACTTTCTAAATAAGGTTTTCCGATTAAAAGCTCTCCGTCATTATTAACCAGTAAAACCCTATTTAATGTAATCTCTTTTCCAAGTTCTGTCGGAATACGGTTTAGATCATAATATTTTCCTGTTTCAATCCAAAATTGTCTTCCACTAATTTCTACAATTGCGTATTTCATAATTTAGAAGAGTTTCTCTTTTTATAAAATAATATTACAAAATAAATTTTATTTTAGTCAACTTAAATTAGAACTGGATAAATTTATAAATTTTTAAGTAACCATAATTCATTATAAAAGAAGTCAAAAGCTTTAGATCGATGAGAATCTGTATTTGTAATAATTGATAATGTTCGAGTTATTTTAATGTTCTCGATTGTTATAATTTCAACCGTCTTTAATTCAATTTCCTTTTCTATTGCTGATGATGATACAAAAGCCGCCCCTAAGCCAAGACTAACGGCAGTCTTTATAGCTTCAATAGAATTTAGTTCCATAACTACATTAAACTGTTTCGTTTGAATATTATTTTGAATCAAAATATTATCAATAAATTTATGGATTGTAGAATTCGAATTTAATGTTATAAAATTTAAATGATAAAGATCTTCTCGACTAATTTTTTTTTTTTTCTTTCTTGCAAATGGGTGTGACTTAGGAATTATTAAAATGAGCTCGTCTTCGACAAAATCCTCAATTTCTAAATTTTTTTTTAAACCAGTAGGAATATCACCTCCCACAATGGCAATATCAATAATTCGATCCGCAACTTTTTTTGCAATAATTCTCGTTGAATCAATATCAATATTTAAAGTAATTTGTGGGTAACTTTGAGCAAATAAAGTTAAAACACGGGGCATTAAATATGCTCCAATAGTTTGACTTGCCCCAACTTTTAAATTCCCTCGTTCACCATCTTTTAAATCATTTAAGGCGCGACAACTTTCTTCACATAAAGCAAGTATTCGTTCTGAATATTGAAGAAAAACATTACCTGCTTCAGTTAAAGATATTTTATTACCAGTTCGATTTAACAATAAAATTCCTAAACTAGTTTCTAAAGTTTTAATTTGTTTACTTAGTGAGGGTTGCGAAACAAATAAAATTTCAGCAGCTTGAGTAAAACTTTTTTCGGAAGCAATAGCTTTAAAAATACGTAATTGTTGGAGAGTAAAGGGAAGAACCATATAACAAATATTTAAGAAGTTAATGAAAGAAGTTTTAAAATGCGGATAGAGAGACTCGAACTCTCAAAACAAAAGTTACTAGGACCTAAATCTAGCGCGTCTACCAATTTCGCCACATCCGCTAATCTTACTTTATTAATATTTTTATAGATACATTTTAAATGACAAATTAAGTTTCACTTGAGAGCTAGAAATTAAAATTTATTTATCGTTAACTTTAAATAAATTTGAAATTTTCTTAATATATTTAAATTTATACTAAGAAAATTTCAAATTTATTCATCAACGTAGAGACGATATACAAAACTTGTAGTTTTACCTCGTAATATTGATTTAGCTAATGATAAAGATTTTTGGGCAGATTTTGCTGCTTTTCTTTTCCAATTAGCCTTACGACTATTTTTTTTTGCTTTTGATGTCCGTTTTTTAGGTACAGCCATAACTTTTTTATCTTTTATTTAAGATAGTTTTTTAATTTAAATTTATTGTACAAAATAGAATTTAATTTGTCTAGATTTGTTAATGGTAGCTTTTAAAAAGCTATTAATAATTCAATATAATTAAAATTATTTCAAAATCCGTTATAGCTAATTAAATTAAAAAAATTTGCAAATATTTTTAAAAAATAATTACAAGACTATTTTTGGTTTTTCTAGCCTTGTAATTATTTTCTAACGTGATAAACGTTGAATTTGTTGAATTGCTAAACGACCAATATTAAATAAAGCCCATGATGCTGCTACTAAAACAGGCGCAGCAATTACTAGTAAACGAGTATCCATAACTGATAATCCTCTAGAAATGTTAAAAAATTAAATACAGAAAATAATGTTAATGACTAGTATTATACTTAATATTATATATAAAACTTAAAATATTTTTTAAGAATAATTTTTTACCTTCATTAAAAATTACCTAAACTAACTCCTATGAAATTCTCTTACTATTATTGTCTTTTTTAAAACTTTGGCATTGAACTATCTTCCCAGGAGGTCCCCCCCCAAGTATTGTCGTCGATTTATAACGTTTCACAACTGAGTTCGAGATGGATCAGTGTGGTTCCGCTCAGTACACTAAAAACACCAAAGCAAAAAATCTTTAAGATATTTTTTATACCTTAAAGATTTTAAAAATTCAAGTCCTCGGTCTATTAGGACATCTCAGCACATACATTACTGTACTTACACTTAATGCCTATCAAACGGTTAGTCTTACCGTGACCTTACTCACTTACGTGATGAGAATACTTATCTTGAGGTGGGCTTCCCACTTAGATGCTTTCAGCGGTTATCCACTCCATACATAGCTACCCAGCGTTTACCGTTGGCACGATAACTGGTACACCAGAGGTATGTCCTTCTCGGTCCTCTCGTACTAAAGAAGGCTCCTCTCAATATTCTAGCGCCTACACCGGATATGGACCGAACTGTCTCACGACGTTCTGAACCCAGCTCGCGTACCGCTTTCATGGGCGAACAGCCCAACCCTTGGGACGTACTACCGCCCCAGGATGCGATGAGCCGACATCGAGGTGCCAAACCTCCCCGTCGATGTGAACTCTTGGGGGAGATCAGCCTGTTATCCCTAGAGTAACTTTTATCCGTTGAGTGACGGCCTTTCCACTCAGTACCGTCAGATCACTAAGACCGACTTTCGTCCCTGCTCGACTTGTAGGTCTCACAGTCAAGCTTCCTTATGCCTTTACACTCTAGATACGATTTCTAACCGTTCAGAGGAAACCTTTGTACGCCTCCGTTACCGTTTAGGAGGCGACCGCCCCAGTCAAACTGCCCGCCTGAAACTGTCCTTTGACCAGATAATGATTCAAAGTTAGAAATCTAACATTACAAGAGTGGTATCTCACTGATGGCTCCAATAATCCCGCAAGATTATAATCAACGCCTCCCACCTATACTGCGCGAATAAAGTCCAATTTCAATTTCAAGTTACAGTAAAGCTTCATAGGGTCTTTCTGTCCTGGTGCAGGTAGTCCGCATCTTCACAGACAAGTCTATTTCACCGAGCCTCTCTCCGAGACAGCATCCAAATCATTACGCCTTTCGTGCGGGTCGGAACTTACCCGACAAGGAATTTCGCTACCTTAGGACCGTTATAGTTACGGCCGCCGTTCACCAGGGCTTCAGTTACCAGCTTCGCAATTGCTAACCGACTTCTTTAACCTTCTGGCACTGGGCAGGCGTCAGCCCCCATACATCGTCTTACGACTTAGCGGAGACCTGTGTTTTTGATAAACAGTTGCTTGGATCTTGTTATTGCAACCTTAAGAATAAGGCACTCCTTCTCCCGAAGTTACGGAGTTATTTTGCCGAGTTCCTTAGAGAGAGTTATCTCGCGCCCCTTAGTATACTCTACTTACCCACCTGTGTCGGTTATGGTACAGGCATTTTTTATTTATGACAGTGCAAGCTTTTCTTGGAAGTATGACATACACTACTTCGACGCCTTAGCGTCTCGTACTCACGTCTCAACTCAAAGCGTTTTCTCCGCTTCTCAACATCTCGAACGTTTAAACCGGTAAAACCAATATCCGGCTAGCTTAGCCTTCTCCGTCCCTCGATATCAATAAAAAACGGTACGGGAATATTAACCCGTTGTCCATCGACTACGCTTTTCAGCCTCGCCTTAGGTCCTGACTTACCCTCCGCGGACGAGCCTTCCGGAGGAAACCTTAGGTTTTCGGGGTATAGGATTCTCACCTATATTTTCGTTACTCAAGCCGACATTCTCACTTCTGCTTCGTCCATATCCGCTTACGCTAATACTTCGACCTACAACAGAACGCTCCCCTACCGATATATAAATATATATCGCACAGTTTCGGCAAATTACTTAGTCCCATACATTTTCGGCGCAGGTTTACTCGATCAGTGAGCTATTACGCACTCTTTAAAGGATTGCTGCTTCTAAGCAAACCTCCTGATTGTTTATGCACCCCCACCTCCTTTACCACTTAGTAATTATTTAAGGGCCTTAACTGGTGCTCTGGGCTGTTTCCCTCTTGACAATGGAGCTTATCCCCCACAGTCTTACTGGTAAATTGTACATTTAGTATTCTTAGTTTGCAACGATTTGGTACCGAATTACCAGCCCGCATACGTAACAGTGCTTTACCCCTAAATTATAACATTTACCGCTGCGCCTAAACGCATTTCGGGGAGAACCAGCTAGCTCCGGATTCGATTGGCATTTCACCCCTAACCACAATTCATCCGCTGATTTTTCAACATCAGTCGGTTCGGTCCTCCACTTAGTATTACCTAAGCTTCAACCTGACCATGGTTAGATCATCCGGGTTCGGGTCTATAACTAATGACAAACGCCCTATTCAGGCTCGCTTTCACTGTGGCTTCAGTATTCACTACCTTAACCTGC